ATTGCCATAAATGAAGAAAATAATATTTCCATTTATTAATCAGAATAGGCGTATTATTTGAAGAAAGAATTGATTTTCCTTGATATCTAACATAATGCATAAAAGGATCTTTGCATAACTCCAAGATGTCCCGAAATTCATTATGAATAAATACTTTGACAAGATTTTTTTTTTTTATAAAAAAATATATTCGTTGAAAAAAGAATCCAGAAAATGTTGAACGTAAATGAAAAGATTGATTACGAAGAAAAAAAAAGATGGATTCATATTCACATATATGAAAATTATATAGGAACAAGAAAAATCTTGGATTGGTTTTTGAAAAAAACCAATTCTTTGGAAGAATAAACCTATTCCAATTACAATACTCATAGAGAAAGAAACGTAAGAAATGCAAAGAAGAGGCATCCTTCAACCAGTAACGTAGGGTTTGCACCAAGATCTCTAGATGGATGTGATAGGGTATTAGTACATTTGACACAGAATCTAAATGGGACAATTTGTCCTCTAAAAAAGAAAATATTGAATGAATTGATCGTAAATTACGAAATTGATCTACCTCTTTCCTTTCTAAGGAAAAGAATAATTGAAAAGAAAATAGAATTTCCACAGTGACTGCAAATGCCTCGGATAGAATTTGCGAATACAAATTCTTGTTGAAAGCAAAAAACCTATTTTGTCTAAAATCAGTATCCACCAAAATAATCAAAGGATTCTGTTGATACATTCGAATAATTAAACGTTTAACAATTATTGAACTAATTCTTTTGTCATAACCCACATTTTCTAACCAAATAGATCTAATTGATCTCTTTAAAACATGATGAGCAAGTGTATAAATATACTCCTGAAAAAGGAGTGGGTATAGGAAGTTGTGTTGCCAAGATGTATTTAGGTCTAAATATCCTTGAAATTGATCCATTGGAAATTGGATTGGAATCAAAAGAAACAGAAAGTAGGCCATTTATTGATTATGAAACGATATATATAGTGCGATACAGTCAAAACAAAGCGTTATAGTAAGAAAATACTAGATATCTCGGAGACAGGTAGACTCATCAACAGACTCTCTATCCTCTCTTTCAATCTAAATAGATTATATTTGTTTCTAGGATAACAAAACAAGATGGGTTAGAAATCCTTTATTTTCCAAACCAATCGCTCTTTTGATTTTTGAAAATCAATATATTTATCAATATGCTGCTTTTTCTACACATTTATGTACAACCCAGATATAGGGCATAACTAATAATTAGGACTTATTTAATTAATAAAAACGAAAATAGATAAGATACTATAATCATACACTCAAGTAGAATTCTTCCCCCGTACTGGGCACTAATATATTTTTAACGTCTAATTAGGTCGAGTAATCATTCAAATTGAGAACAAAAGCTCGTTGCTCTTTTTCCTTCTAAAAACTGAAATTGAAGTCGGAAAACTCTATCCATTTATTCATTCGACCCCATTCTTCTGATTCTGAATTAATTTCATTTTTTCGCACTCCCAAGTTTTAGAACCGATCCAGTTAAAGTAAAACTTAAACATTCTCAGAATTCTCTATTCATACGACATGCTGTTTTTTCCAGTCATTCCTTTCAGGATCAGTCGTGGTCTTACAAAGTCTACCAAAGGTATGAATGAATCCCTTACTTCATTGAAGTGTGTAAAAGATGCTAGCCGCACTTAAAAGCCGAGTACTCTACCGTTGAGTTAGCAACCCGAAGAACAAAAAATTGGCAATGTTTGGTTGGATAAAAAACTAAAGAGATAAAATTGAACAACACAATCAAAACATCAAACTAGCAAAAAATCCATCGAAAATTTTCAATTCTGAAATTATTATTAATTTCATAAATTCCCAGTTATTTAAGAGTAAAAAAAGAGAATATTTTGCAGATAAAAATCAAACTAAAAGAAATAAAAAATCTAGTCAAAATCTTTTCAAGTAAAAAAAAGCGAGGAAATGGATCCGTTTATCCACGATCGAATTATATTTGCTCAATAGACTCTTGTCAATATATAAAAACGACACGGTAAAAAAAAGTGTTAAGAAACAAAAAGAGGGAAGGAGAGGGGGATCTCCTAGAAAAAAGTTATAAAACTAAATAAGAATTTCCCCCTTATCCTTTTTTTTATTAATTGAATTTTTTACGAAATTTATAAAAAACCCCCGCCCTTTTGAAAATATCAAAAAGAGTTCCTGTAGGTTGAGCACCCTTTTCAAGAAAATATAAAATAGCAGGAATATTTAAATAGGTTTGACTATTTATAGGATCATAAAAACCCATTTTACACAGATCTTTTCCTTCTCTTCGGGATCGACCATCGATTGCAACAATTCGATAAACAGCTCATTGGGATCGATGTAGACAAACTCTAACTCCCCCCAGAAACGTATACGAAGTTTTTGCCTCGTACGGCTCGAGAAATTGAAGTGATGTCTATATATACAAGGTCAAATAGATCCATAAAGAAATGAGACTAATATTAAGTATTAAGAAATATTCAAAAATAATAATATTATTTTATATCAATAGAAAAAAAAAACACACATTTTTCTCCTCATAACTCAAGTTGGATAACTATGAAATAGCTCAAAAGAAAATTCGAAAAGCCTAGTCATTTCATTTTTTGAGTAGTCTCTAGTCCATCTTTTTTTGTCCCCATTAAAACAAAATCGATTTTGACCCTTCGTTCTTAATCTAGTTGTCGAGACAATAAAAAAAGGGGGATTTTCTTGTTCCAAGATACTTTATCTTTACCGTAAATCATTGGGTTTAGACATTACTTCGGTGACTTAAAATCGTTTGAAAATGGCAGCAACATGCCCCCTTTTATGCTTTTTTTCTATAAAAATAAAAGATTCATAGAAAAGAAAGTATCACACGTAAAAAAATCACTATACTTACAAAGTTGTTAAAACTTATTAATTAGCACTAACCCTAGATTCCTTGCCCCTGAGAAAAGAATCAATAGTTTCGACTCGAGCTACATCACGTACTATCTTACACTACAATCCAAAAAAAAACCAAGGTTCTGGTGTAAGAGAACAAAAGATGTCGAGCCAAGAGCACATTTATAATTCAAATGGTGGATATAAGAATCCACGGACGATCCCGTCTGTCAAGCCGCACGTTGCTTTCTACCACATCGTTTCAAACGAAGTTTTACCATAACATCCCTCCGGGTTTTAACTGGTATGTAATTGATTCAATTATGGAATCACGAATAGTCATTTGTTCGTTCGTTACAGTTATTCCATAGGAATGCATATTTTTTTTTTTCAATTTCTATGAATGACTGCTTTTTTTACGAAGTCGTAGCAAAAATAAAATTTCATTCTTTTTTCATTTTATTGACTGAATTGCAATATGCTATTTTTGATTTTCTTTCTAAAGAAAAAAGACCAATTTATCAATCTGAAATCGAAACAGAAAGATTAGAAAATCAAATATTAGGAATTGATAAATTTTTGTTATTGAATCCACATTCCATCTTCAGAGGATCAAATACTTATAAAAAAGCAAAAAAAATTCATGATTTTCTTTTACGAGTAGTTTCGGCTGACTGAGCGGGTTAAATAACGCTTAGTTAAATAAACTAAATATAAATTAGGGGAATCAAATAGAAATATAGGATCTATGAATTACTTATTATTCCATACATTTTGATACATTGAAAATTAGATTTTGATATTTTTATCAAATACTTAAAAATAAGGTTCAAAGAAAATACATAATGTATAACATTTTTTCTTACTAACTTATCCTATTCATTTCATCTGCTTAATTTCATCTAATTTGTATTAGACCAGGTATTGAAATGAGTGTGTTCGATTATTAATCGTTATAATAGTTCTATGAGAGGTTAAGGCTTTTCAACTAACTAATTTCTTTTAGCTTAAGTAATAATAATATTAACTACTCTATACTCTATTCTAAGAGTATAGATCGAATAAAGGGAGGGAGACGGGGGGGTTTTTCAATCTGTTGTTAATTTGTTTGAAATTGATTGCAAATTCTCGAAATCTATAGCTCCTATGTTATCCAAATCACAACTTGATTCAGATCCATTTCAGACAATCTTTCGTTATTCTCTAAATATCTATATTCTTTCTTTCTAGATATAAAATAGAAAAAGGTATTCCCTGGGACGGAAGGATTCGAACCTCCGAATAGCGGGACCAAAACCCGTTGCTTTACCACTTGGCCACGCCCCATTTGTCTTTCTGTTCAATCAATACTAACAAAACTAACAAACATTAGTATTAGGACTGGTTGTTCGTCAATTCCAATCAAAAAATCGATTGTTCCGAGGATTTTGACACGTAGAGCGCGAGAGAAAAATGAATTTATTGATCATTAGATAGAATTTAATTAAAATATTGTCTAAAATACGATTTCTTCTATTCTTTTATTTTGAAAATCAAACGGTTTTAAATTAGGTGAGTTTTCAAAATAAAAATTTTTAGTTTTCTTTTTCTGTTTTAACAGATATCCATTAAAACTCAATCACAATAAAATTATCTCCAAGTTCAATACAGGAAAAAATGTTTATTATGCTTAATATCTTTAGTTTGATCTACTTCTGTTTTCATTTCACCCTTTATTTGAATTCAAGTAGTTTTTTAGTAGTCAAATTGCCAGAGGCCTACGCTTTTTTGAATCCTATCGTAGATATTATGCCAGTAATACCCCTTCTGTTTTTTCTATTAGCCTTTGTTTGGCAAGCTGCTATAAGTTTTCGATAAGATGTTGAGTAATGTACTAGACATTATTTATCCGAGAAAGAAAATGCTAATAATTATTCGATAAACTTTATAATATGAACCCTCGAGTCAAACGATTGATAATTAGAATTCTTTTCTCATTCTGATTCTTTTTATAAACTTTGCTTTTGAATTTATTTCATTCTTTGATTTAGTGAAACACCCTTTTGAGCCCCCTAATAGGGGGTAGTAAAGAATTTTTTTTTTTGAGATCAATCCACTTTTATTGCAAATCCATTTTTGAGTTCTTTTTCTAGAAACCGTTTTGTTTATTGGTGTCGAAATAGGATATGGATATGTGGTATAAAAAAGGATAATCTATTCTCTCTCTTTTTTTTTCAAAAAATGCTTGGAGATTGTGTAATGCTTACTCTCAAACTCTTTGTTTACACAGTAGTGATATTCTTTGTTTCTCTCTTTATCTTTGGATTCCTATCTAATGATACAGGACGTAATCCCGGGCGTGACGAATAAAAAAAGGACTTTATTGTACATTTTTGAATTTCAAAAAAAGATCAAATATCAATTCATCAACAAAAACGGAAAGAAAGGGATTCGAACCCTCGGTACGAAAAACTCATACAACGGATTAGCAATCCGACGCTTTAGTCCACTCAGCCATCTCTCCCAATTTGAAATTTTGAATCTTACTTTCCAAAAGTAAGATAGAAAAAAAAAACTCTCTCTTTCCTTCTCGTTATCTTTATTAAAATTAGATTTTAGATTAGAATTCTATTCACATTAGATAAAATCTATTCTATCTATATAGATATTGAAAAAACAAGGGTCGAAAGAATTCTTTCAAAAAAAGAAAGAAAATAAAAAATATTTCTTCTGTCGAAATATATTGTTTATTTTCTTATCCTGGCTTGGTTCATACCTAGCCAGGCTTTTTTTTGTACCAAATCATATATATTACAAATATATGTTTAACAAAATTCTTTTTATTGAATGAAATATCAATATAAGGACAATTTTGATTCTAGGATATAGAATAGAATCAAAGTTTCATTTTTTTCGTTAGTCTTTTGAATTATTGACTTCTATATTTATTCTATTTTATTTCCTGATTTATTATTATATCATAATTATTAAATTATATCATAATTATTAAATTAATTAGAATCGACTTAATAATCTAATTCGAATATTAATAATATTAATTATTTTCTTCCTTTTTTCTTCCCCCTCCTCTTATAGAGGTACTGTACTGAAAGAAACTTGTTATTGAGTTATTAATAATTAGGAGTCCTCTTTTCTTTAACTAATTTATTGAAATAAACCCGATTAGGTCTAATAAAAAAACTAAAACACACCTATGCTATCATTTTCATTATTATTTTCGGATTCTATCTCTTATTCTGATTCTGATTACGCTGATTACCTTCTTATTCGACAAAAGATTGATTTATACACAATAATGGCATTGGAGCGGGTATAGTTTAGTGGTAAAAGTGTGATTCGTTTTAGTAATCCCTTTTAGAGTTAAGGGGTCCCTCGGATTTGCTTCATATTCCGAACAAAAACTTTTTTTCTTAAAAGGATTGAATCCTTTCCTTTACCTTCAATTCACTAAGAAGGAGTCGAGGAAGAATCGAAATTCTCGTGATTTGAGTCCAAGGTTCAAATTTTTGATAAATTTTGAAAATTGGATTTTCAAATAGCGAAACACAATTTGTGTTATTGGATCAAGACTCCCAATAACTATGCGTATGGATAAAGGATCCATGGATAAAGATAGAAAGGTGTAGTTCGAATCGTAACTAAATCTTCAATCTTTCCCTATTATTCTAGAAATAGAAAGAAGAAAGATTAAAGCAAAATAGCTTATCTATTAAATAAGGATGTATTTAGTTTCCGAAGGACATTAAACTTTTTTTAGTTTTAGCTCGGTAGAAAGAAAAAAACTTTTCCTAAGGATTCTATTACATCAAATAGAAATAGAGAACGAAGTAACTAAGAGAATATTGTTAGAATACCCTATATCTATATTCCAGAGTGGATTGTCTAGAAAGCCGAATCTCTTTGAATGCATTCAAAGAGACAGCTGACATAGATGTTATGGTTCAACAATTTTTTGATTTCATTCAGGTCTTATTTCAATCTTGATATTTATTCATACATCCATAAAGGAGCCGAATGAAATCAAAGTTTCATGTTCGGTTTTGAATTAGAGACGTTAACAATGATGAATCAACGTCTACTATAACCCCTAGCCTTCCAAGCTAACGATGCGGGTTCGATTCCCGCTACCCGCTCTAACATAGTATTCTATATAAATTCTATATAAAAAGAATATTTTGATATTATGAGTGTATCTTTAAGATTGAATATAGAATTCCGTAGATTCTATCCCCATAAATATCATCTTTTTAAGAACACCAAACCAGAAGCCAAAAAGCAAGAAATGTGAAAAAAAAGCGTCCATTGTCTAATGGATAGGACATAGGTCTTCTAAACCTTTGGTATAGGTTCAAATCCTATTGGACGCAAGTTCTTCTATGTATTTTTTTTAGGTTTCTATCCAAAAGATATTCCTTTTTATGTTGACTGATTTGCATCAGGGATGCTTCAAATAGGGCGTGGCGTCTTAGATGATTGTTTTCTCGAAATTTTATTTTGTTAATATGAATTGTACAAATGGATTTTGAATAGTATTGAATACTATTAATTATTTAATACAAATCAATATATTAATTATATTAATGGTAAGAAAAGTGAAGTAAAGT